ACTTGAACGAAACTAGATCTTATGGAATCAGAGTGAATATTTGACGATACATTCCGTACCTTGCTAAAAAACCGATCCTTGTTTCCCAACCACACATTGTCTAACCAAATCCAATTCTTTCTCGATACCTTCCGCAAAAAATCGGATCCCTGTTGGTTGAAGAAACCCTCCCCTTCCAGGGGTCTTTTTTCACGAAAAGCAGGCATGAGATAACAAATCCAGTGTTTCACTAAGATTTCGAATCGCTTTCCCGAATTCAAGTTGATTCTGTTTCGCGTCTTCCTCGGAGAAAGGCCATCAAACCATTCCCAATCGTGGTCACTGCCGATCGGATCAGCCGTCGTATAGGATACAAAAAGAAACTCCAGATATTGGATATCTTTCTCTTGGAATGAGATCTCAATTCCAGCTAGGGGTTCGTTCGCTATCTTACAACTCGAATCCCTCGTTTTTCCAATCCAGTTCCTCCACCACCGCGAACCCCAGTTAGATTCAGGCATGATACACTTTTGAGTTCGTGGGAGAACCCAAGGACTCCCTTTCGAATCCATCAAACAACTCTCAGAGATCTTTTTCCCTTTTGGAGGATACAGGAGCGAAACCACCAACCTATGGGAAGACCGAAACAATGTTTCATTTCGGGGTCCAATGGAATTCATTGGTAGAGGAAGAAGCCCCCGCAAATAGAGATTTTTTCTTTCGACCATAGTTTGATGGTGCATACGAGATATAAGGACCGCTACGAGAATCAGGACGACACCCCGAACCAGTCCTACAACTTTGCTCGTGAAAGATCGGTTGCTTGGTGAACCCGAAAGGAGGATACTCCAAATTCGGGAGTCAAAAAGTTTCAGAAAACGTTCTTGGTGGAAAAAAAGGTAAGTGAAAGATCCCACGAAATCGAATTTGGTCCAGGAATCTAACAAATAGCCAAAAGTCTTGATTTCTCTCAATATCTCTCTCAATTCGAAGATCCATAATTGGACCTCATAGCCTCTCCTCGGTTTTGTTGGCATGGGTATGGTTGGGTATGGTTGGAAATGATTGATTCACGATGTCTGATGATCCAAGCATCCATGGCTGAATGGTTAAAGCGCCCAACTCATAATTGGCGAATTCGTAGGTTCAATTCCTACTGGATGCACACCAATGGGATGGGAGCGTTTCCTAAGTTCAGTCTATGGGAACTGGCTCTGTATCATCATCATCAGAGAAATCTATCTTATGCATAAAATTTATGTCTCTTATATATAGATATAGATGGGTTGTCTTATTTTCAGAATTCTTTCGATTTCGAAAGAGTTCTCTATGAGATTCGTTCGAGTCTGTAGATTCGAATCTTAATAGAGAAAGAATTGGTGTAGTCTATTCATATCCTATACTATAACATAGAAACAGTAAGAACTCAAATTCTTATCAATACTGGAACTCATAGGAAATGGATTTATGGATGGAATCAAATATGCAGTATTTACGGAAAAAAGTGTTAGGCTATTGGTGGGGACGAATCAATATACTTCTAATGTTGAATCAGGATCAACTAGGACCGAAATCAAGCATTGGGTCGAACTCTTCTTTGGGGTTAAGGTAATAGCGATGAATAGTCATCGTCTCCCGGGAAAGGGTCGAAGACGGAGACCTATTAGGGGACATACAATGCATTACCGACGTATGATCATTACGCTTCAACCGGGTTATTCTATTCCACCCCTTTATCTAGAAAGAAAAGAGCTTCAATCCAAATACTGAATACCACGGTGATCCATTTATACAAAACTTTTCCCCCGAGCACACGCAATGGGGCCGCCGACAGTCGAGTGAGATCCAATCCCCCAAAGAATTTGATCTCTGGCCAGCGTCATTGTGGGAAAGGCCGAAATGCCCGAGGAATCATTACCTCAAGGCATAGAGGGGGCGGTCATAAGCGTCTCTACCGTAAAATCGATTTTCGACGGAATGACAAAAAAGACATATCTGGGAGAATCGTAACCATCGAATACGACCCTAATCGAAATGCCCACATTTGTCTCATACACTATGGGGATGGTGAGAAGAAATATATTTTACATCCCAGAGGGGCGAGAATTGGCGATACCATTGTTTCGGGTACCGAAGTTCCTATCTCAATGGGAAATTCCCTACCTTTGAGTGCGGTTTGAACCATGGATTTACGTAATTGGAAGGAACCAATCAGGTTTACGACTAAACCTAGAAATCAATCACGGATCCTATTTGAATGCCTCTACGGAATAGACCTCAACAGAAAACTGAAGAGTAACGGCAGCAAGTGATTGAGTTCAGTAGTTCCTTATATAAAATTATTGACTCTAGATATATGGTAATATGGAGAAGACAAAATTGTTTAAAGCACCGATAGAACCAGAAACGCCCATTAGTTTCAAAGAAAAGAAGAGAGATTATTCACATTTCATTTGATGGTCAGAGGCGAATTGAAAGCTAAACAGTGGTAATTCTACCCCCCGGGGGAAAAAAGAAATGTCTCCTACGTTACTACTAATATTTAGAAGTATCGACGTAATTTCATAGAGTCATTCGGTCTGAATGCTACCTGAAGAACATAAGCCAGATGACGGAACGGAGAGACCGAGAATGTAGAATATCATCACACGAGTGATTCGGCACATTTGGATACCTATCTATCCACTCATGTGATATTTCATCATACGATTCCTATAGGATCCATCCGTCGAAATATCCTCCTATACATTCAGAAAGCCGTATGCTTTGGAAAGAAGCTTGTACAGTTTGGGAAGAGGTTTTGATTGATCAAAAAGACGAATCTACTTCAACCCATATGCCCTTAGGCACGGCCATACATAACATAGAAATCACACTTGGAAAAGGTGGACAATTGGCTAGAGCAGCGGGAACGGTAGCAAAACTGATTGCCAAAGAAGGTAAATCGGCGACATTACGATTACCATCCGGGGAGGTCCGTTTAATATCCAAAAACTGCTCAGCAACAGTAGGACAAGTAGGTAATGTTGGGGTGAGCCAGAAAAGTTTGCTGCGTAGAGCCGGATCTAAGCGTTGGCTAGGTAGGCGTCCTGTAGTTAGAGGAGTTGTTATGAATCCTGTAGACCATCCCCACGGGGGTGGTGAAGGAAGGGCCCCCATTGGTAGAAAACACCCCACAACCCCTTGGGGTTATCCTGCACTTGGAAGAAGAAGTCGAAAACAGAATAAATATAGCGATCGTTTCATTCTTCGTCGACGTACTAAATAGGAAAATCTTGAACATCGAATATGTTTCTTAGTCTTTACAAAAGAAAAACGATAGGAGTAAGTAGCTGTGCCACGTTCAAAAAAAAAAAATCCTTTTGTTGCGAATCATTTATTAATAAAAATTGAGAAACTCAACATGAAGGGGGAAAAAGAAATAATAATAACTTGGTCCCGGTCATCTACCATTATACCCACAATGATCGGACATACAATCGCCATTCATAATGGAAAGGAACATTTGCCTGTTTATATAACAGAGCGTATGGTAGGTCAAAAATTGGGAGAATTTGCACCTACTCTTAATTTCCGGGAACATACGAGAAACGATAATAAATCTCGTCGTTAATCGGAATTAATATAAAGTTAATATTAGGTGCTCATAGTTCATTCGTGGGAGGTAAACCTGATGATAAAGAAGAACGGCGGTGGAGAAGTATATGCTTCAGGTCAACATATCCGTCTGTCTGCTCACAAAGCGCGAAGAGTCATTGATCAGATTCGTGGACGTTCCTACAAAGAAACGCTTATGATATTAGCACTCATGCCTTATCGAGCATGTTACCCTATTTTAAAATTGGTTTATTCTGCGGCAGCCAATGCGAGTCACAATATGGGGTTAAAGAAAACGGATTTAATCATTAGTAAAGCCGAAGTCAACAGGGGTACTATCAGGAAGAAGTTAAAACCTCGAGCGCGAGGACATAGTTATCCGATAAAAAGAACCACCTGTCATATAACTATTGTATTGAAAGATATATCGCAAGATCAGATATGGATAAAAAAAGATGGATAGAGAAATATATTATATATACAGATATAAGCAAGAGGTATTTCTATATGATAGATCGGGGCAAATTGAGATTGAACTGGGCTAATAGGGGGAGTGAGGGTGTATGGGACAAAAAATAAATCCACTTGGTTTGAGACTTGGTACAACCCAAAGACATCATTCCCTTTGGTTTGCAGAACCAAAAAATTACTCCAAAGGTCTTCAGGAAGATCAAAAAATACGTGATTGTGTCAAGAATTTTGTACGTGATTGTGTCAAGAAAAATGTAAAAAAAATACCAATACCCTCCGATGAAACACTCATTTCACGTATAGAGATTCAAAAAACTACCGATGTGATAACGGTCATAATCTATACAAGCTTCTCAGACTTGTCAAAAGTTTTAAGAGGGGGGAAACCACAAAGAATCAAAGAATTACAAACTAATGTAGCAAAAGAGTTTCATTATTCTGTGAACCATAAACCCAACATTGCTATCACAACAATTACAGAGCCATATGAGCAGCCTACTATTCTTGCAGAATTCATAGCCAAAGAATTAAAAGAAAAAGTTCCATTTCGAAGGGTAATGAAAGCCGCGATTGAAAAAGCCAGGGAAACAGAGAATACAGAAGGAATTCAAATACAAATTGCTGGACGTATCGACGGAAAAGAAATTGCGCGTGTCGAATGGATCAGAAAAGGGAGGGTTCCGCTACAAACCATTCGAGCTAAAATTGATTATTGTTCATATACAGTTCGAATGGTTTATGGGGTATTAGGCATCAAAATTTGGATATTTACGGGAGAGGAATAAGTATCCTTTCTTTTGAGTTATGTTCTATCCAACTCTAGAACACAAAATGAGAAACTCTTTCATCCCCTTTTGTTCAATCAAAAATGAGCAATTCTTTTGTCTTTTTATTCGACTCTATAGGATTGAATAAAAATTGGATTGACCCTTTGGTATAATTGCTATGCTTAGTCCCAAAAGAACCAGATTCCGTAAACACCATAGAGGAAGAATGAGGGGCATTTCCTCTAGAGGCAATCGGATTTGTTTCGGTAGATACGCTCTTCAGGCACTTGAGCCAGCTTGGATCACATCTAGACAAATAGAAGCAGGAAGACGAGCAATGACACGGTATGCGCGTCGTGGTGGAAAAGTATGGGTACGCATATTTCCAGACAAACCTGTTACAATAAGACCAACGGAAACGCGTATGGGTTCAGGAAAAGGCTCTCCCGAATATTGGGTCTCTGTCGTGAAACCAGGTCGCATCCTTTATGAAATGGTTGGTGTATCAGAAAAAGTAGCCAGAGAAGCTATTTCAATAACTGCGTCCAAAATGCCTATACGAACTCAATTCCTTATTGTCGAATAGCGATATGCAAACAAAGGAAAAGGGTATTTCTGATGAAAAACTAACCTGCGGTTGGTTTTTTCTGGCCAAACAATATTTCTTTTTTCCTTTGCCCTTTCTTTGGATTGAAAGAAAAGATCAAAAAACGCTATGATTCAAGCTCAGACCCATTTAAATGTAGCGGACAACAGCGGAGCTCGAAAATTGATGTGTATTCGAATCCTAGGCGCTAGTAATCGCCAATATGCTTATATTGGTGACATTATTGTTGCTGTAATCAAAGAAGCAGTGCCTCATATGCCTCTAGCAAAATCAGAAGTGATCAGAGCTGTAGTTGTACGTACATGTAAAGAACTCAAACGGGACAATGGCATGATTATACAATATGATGACAATGCTGCAGTTGTCATTGATCAAAAAGGCAATCCAAAAGGAACTCGAGTTTTTGGTGCAATCGCTTGGGAATTGAGAGACTTGAATTTTACTAAAATAGTCTCATTAGCCCCTGAGGTATTATAAAGAATCATAGACGAGACCGCGATATTTTGATTTGAGTAGTGTCTCTAAGATAGAGTCAATGAATTAGTAGATTGTGTCTCACGTATATACCTTAATATTAATAATTGATAAAGAAAAAAAAGAGCATGTTGATAAAAAAAAAAACTCGAAGGCATGATTATAGATCATCATGGGTAGGGACACTATTGCCGACCTAATAACTTCTATACGAAACGCAGAGATGGCTAACAAAGAAATAGTTCGAATAGCATCGACTAATATCACCGAAAAGATTGTGAAAATACTTCTACGAGAAGGCTTTATCGAAAACGTGAGGAACCATCGAGAAAGGAACACAAATTTCTTAGTTTCAACCCTACGATATAGAAGAAGGCATAGAAAAGGACCAGATAGAACTATTTTAAAACGTATCAGCCGACCTGGTGTACGAATCTATTCTAAATATCAACAAATCCCTAAGATTTTAGGCGGAATGGGGCTTGTAATTCTTTCTACTTCTCGAGGCATAATGACAGATCGAGAGGCTCGACTAGAAAGAATCGGGGGAGAAATTTTGTGTTATATCTGGTGATATTTCTGTTATCCGAATTAGGTCAGTAACTTCCGATTCCTAGTTGTTTGTGACAAAAAAAGCATACAAATATTACTCTTCTTCCATGAATTTCACGGACATACTTCAAATGAGAGAACAAAAATGGGTTTTTGAAGGTTTAATTACGGAATCCCTGCCCAATGGCATGTTCCGGGTTCGGTTAGATAATGACGATCTGATTCTAGGGTATATCTCAGGAAAGATCCGATGTAGTTTTATACGGATACTACCCGGAGATAGAGTCAAAATCGAAGTAAGTCGTTATGATTCAACCAAGGGGCGTATCATTTATCGGCTCAACAACAACAACAAAGATTCGAATGAATAGGTAACCTTCTCAAGACCCACACTACTTTCTTTCGTGGGGATTCATTGCAAGAGACTTATTTTCTTCCAAGGAGTAAATTAAAAATGAGGGTATTACAAATATGAAAAAAAGGGCCTCCGTTCGTAAAATTTGTCAACGATGTCGCCTGATACGTAGGCGGGGACGAATTCGAGTAATTTGTTCCAACCCGAAACATAAACAGAGACAGGGATAATCCTTCGAATCTAAACTAAAAATAGCCAATAGAGGCTTTCTAAATGTCCAAATGATCTGTTTTAACATGAAATGGATATATCCATATCTCTCTGACTCCCATTTATGAGATGACAAAATATGGCAAAACCTATTATAATAAGACCAAGAGTTGGTTCACATAGGAAAGGACACTTTAGTTCACGTAGAAGTGGGCGTCTTAGTTCGCGTAAGAATGGGCGTAGAATACCAAAAGGGGTTATTCATGTTCAAGCCGGTTTGAATAATACCATAGTAACGGTTACCGATGTACGGGGTCAGGTGGTTTCTTGGGCCTCCGCCGGTACTTGCGGATTCAGAACCGCAAGAAAAGCAACACCATTTGCTGCCCAAACCGCAGCGGGAAATGCCCTTCGTACAGTAGTCGGTCAGGGTATGCAACGAGCAGAAGTCATGATAAAGGGTCCTGGTCCCGGAAGAGATGCAGCAT